AATGGAGTGCCTGAAAAAAAGGGTTATTTTGATAGAATAAATTATGTAAAATTTTTACCTTCATTAAAATTACATTTAATAGAATTAAACTATTTCCAAAAGTATCAAAAACTTTTATACATCATATACTAAAATGTAAAAAGATAAGCTAATTTAAGCTATTAGGTTCATACCCTAATTATAAAGGTTTTAATCCTTTTCTTTTTAATAACTAATATTTATAAATTAATTTTTATTTCTACTTTATTTATAGGAACAATAATTTCTATTTCATCTTATACATGAATAGGTACTTGAATAGGTTTAGAAATCAACTTATTATCATTTATTCCATTATTAAAAAGAAAAAATAATTCTTATACTACTGAATCCTCAATTAAATACTTTCTAGTCCAAGCTTTAGCATCAACTATTTTCCTATTTTCAATCTTAATAATTATAATATTAAATAATTTAATTAGTGATATATTAAACATTAATATATTTTTGATAATAATAATTAATTCATCTTTATTATTAAAAATGGGAGCTGCCCCCTTCCATTTTTGATTTCCTGAAATTATTGAAGGAATAAATTGAATTAATAGTCTAGTTTTAATAACTTGACAAAAAATTGCACCAATAATATTATTATCATATACAATTAAATATTCAAATTATATTATTTTTATTATTCTACTATCTACAATAGTAGGAAGATTAGGAGGATTAAATCAAACTAGATTACGTAAAATTATAGCCTATTCATCTATCAATCATTTAGGATGAATATTAAGATCATTTTTAAATAGAAATATTATTTGAATTCTTTATTTCTCACTATATTCTTTTATTTCAATCACATTAATTTATATATTAAATTCATTCAAAATTTTTTATTTAAAACAAATATATACATTCATAAATAAAAATTTATTAATTAAATTTACATTATTATTAAATTTACTTTCTTTAGGTGGATTACCACCATTTTTAGGATTTTTACCTAAATGAATAATTATTCAATATTTAAGAAATAATTATATATATCTTTTATTTTTTATAATTATAATAACTTTAATCACATTATTTTTTTATTTACGAATTTCATACACAAGATTAATTTTATCTCATAATGAATTAAATTTTAATATTTTAATAAACAAAAATATTAAAATAAACATAACAATATTAATATTATCATTTATTTCTATTAATGGTTTAATTTTATGTACAATCCTTTTTAACTTATTATAAAGGATTTAAGTTAAACCCCAAACTAATAGCCTTCAAAGCTGTAAATAAAGATTATTGGCTTTAAGCCTTAGGTTCAATAAAATTTGACAAAATATTAAGTTTTAAGGAATATATCCTATCTTTAAATTTGCAATTTAATATTTTATTAAACTATAAAACTCCAATTAAATATATGGTAAAAGAAATTAAAATTTCCTAAATAAATTTACAGTTTATTACCTAATATCTCAGCCATTTTACCGCGACAATGATTATTTTCAACAAACCATAAGGATATTGGAACTTTATATTTTATTTTCGGAGCATGAGCAGGGATAGTAGGTACTTCATTAAGCATATTAATTCGAGCTGAATTGGGGACTCCTGGTGCATTGATTGGTGATGATCAAATTTATAATGTTATTGTTACTGCACATGCTTTTATCATAATTTTTTTTATAGTAATACCTATTATAATTGGAGGATTTGGAAATTGATTAGTACCTTTGATATTAGGTGCTCCTGATATAGCTTTTCCTCGTATAAATAATATAAGTTTTTGATTACTTCCCCCTTCTTTAACTCTCCTTTTAATAAGAAGAATAGTAGAAAGAGGTGCTGGAACTGGATGAACAGTTTATCCTCCTTTATCATCTGGAATTGCTCATAGAGGAGCTTCAGTAGATTTAGCAATTTTTAGTTTACATTTAGCTGGAGTTTCATCAATTTTAGGTGCAGTAAATTTTATTACTACAATTATTAATATACGATCAGTAGGAATAACATTTGATCGAATACCATTATTTGTTTGATCAGTAGGAATTACTGCATTACTTTTACTTTTATCATTACCAGTATTAGCAGGTGCTATTACTATACTATTAACAGATCGAAATTTAAATACTTCTTTTTTCGACCCTGCAGGAGGAGGTGATCCTATTTTATATCAACATTTATTTTGATTTTTTGGTCATCCTGAAGTTTATATTTTAATTTTACCAGGATTTGGAATAATTTCCCATATTATTAGTCAAGAAAGAGGTAAAAAGGAAACATTTGGATCTTTAGGTATAATTTATGCTATACTCGCTATTGGTTTACTAGGTTTTGTTGTATGAGCTCATCATATATTTACAGTTGGAATAGATGTAGATACACGAGCTTATTTTACTTCAGCAACAATAATTATTGCTGTACCAACAGGAATTAAAATTTTTTCATGATTAGCAACTTTACATGGAGCTCAATTATCTTATAGACCTTCATTATTATGAGCTTTAGGATTTGTATTTTTATTTACAGTTGGAGGATTAACTGGAGTTGTTTTAGCCAATTCATCAATTGATATTGTTTTACATGATACTTATTATGTTGTTGCACATTTTCATTATGTTTTATCAATAGGAGCAGTATTTGCTATTATAGCAGGATTTATTCAATGATTCCCTTTATTTACTGGTTTATGTATAAATAATAAACTATTAAAAATCCAATTTATTGTAATATTTATTGGAGTTAATTTAACATTCTTTCCTCAACATTTTCTAGGTTTAAGAGGAATACCACGTCGTTATTCAGATTACCCTGATGCTTATACTTCTTGAAATATTATTTCGTCAATTGGATCAACAATTTCATTCATTGGAGTTTTATTACTTATTTATATTATTTGAGAAAGTTTTATTTCTCAACGATTAGTAATTTTCTCTAATCAAATATCTACTTCTATTGAATGATTTCAGAATTATCCCCCTGCTGAACATAGATACTCAGAATTGCCTATATTATCAAATTAATTTCTAATATGGCAGATTAGTGCAATGAATTTAAGCTTCATATATAAAGTCATTACTTTTGTTAGAAAATGGCAACATGGTCAAATCTTAATTTACAAGACAGTTCATCTCCATTAATAGAACAGTTAATATTCTTTCATGATCATACTTTAATAATTTTAACAATAATTACAATATTAGTAGGATATTTAATGTCAACTCTTTTTTTTAATAAATATATTAATCGATATTTATTAGAAGGACAAATAATTGAAGTGATTTGAACAGTTTTACCTGCAATTACTTTAATTTTTATTGCTTTACCTTCTTTACGATTATTATATTTATTAGATGAAGTAAGAAATCCTTTAGTAACATTAAAATCAATTGGACATCAATGATATTGAAGTTATGAATATTCAGATTTTAAAATTTTAGAATTTGATTCTTATATAATTCCAATTAATGAACTAAAAAATAGAGGCTTTCGATTATTAGATGTAGATAATCGAATTATTTTACCTTTTAATACTCAAATTCGTGTTTTAGTTACAGCTATAGATGTAATTCATTCATGAACTATTCCAGCATTAGGAGTTAAAATTGATGCTACACCAGGACGATTAAATCAATCTAATTTTTTCATAAATCGATCTGGTTTATTTTATGGTCAATGTTCAGAAATTTGTGGGAGTAATCATAGTTTTATACCAATTGTAATTGAAAGTGTTCCAACAAATACTTTTATTAATTGAATTATCTCTAGATAAATAATTCATTAGATGACTGAAAGTAAGTATTGGTCTCTTAAATCAAATTATAGTATATTAACGACTACTTCTAATGAAAAGAATTAGTTAAAATCATAACATTAGAATGTCAAACTAAAATTATTAATTATTAATATTCTTTAATTCCACAAATAGCCCCAATAAATTGATTATTTTTATATTTAATATTTACAATTATTTTTTTATTATTTAATTTTTTAAATTATTATATATTTTTAATTAAAAATAAAAAAAACATAATTAAAAATAATTATATTAATAAAATTTTAGAGTGAAAATGATAACAAATTTATTTTCTTCTTTTGATCCTTCTACAAATATTTTAAATTTATCATTAAATTGAATAAGAACAATTTTAGGATTATTATTAATTCCTATAACTTATTGATTTATTCCATCTCGATACAATATTATTTGAATTAATATTTTAATAACTTTACATAAAGAATTTAAAACATTATTAGGACCTTATAATCAAAAAGGAAGAACATTTATTTTTATTTCTTTATTTTCATTTATTTTATTTAATAACTTTATAGGATTATTCCCATACATTTATACAAGTACAAGTCATATATCAATAACTTTATCTTTAGCTTTACCTTTATGATTAAGATTTATATTATTTGGATGAATTAATAATACACAACATATATTTGCTCACTTAGTACCTCAAGGTACTCCTCCTGTTTTAATACCTTTTATAGTCTGTATTGAATCAATTAGAAATATTATTCGACCAGGGACTTTAGCTGTACGATTAGCAGCAAATATAATTGCTGGACATTTATTATTAACATTATTAGGTAATACAGGCCCAATAATAAATTCATCATTAATTTCATTATTAATTTTAATTCAACTTTTATTATTAACCTTAGAATTTGCAGTATCTATTATTCAATCTTATGTATTTGCAATTTTAAGAACTCTTTATTCTAGAGAAGTAATTTAAAATTTAATGTCAACACATTCAAATCATCCTTATCATTTAGTAGATTATAGACCATGACCTTTAACAGGAGCATTAGGAGCAATAATTTTAGTATCAGGTTTAGTAAAATGATTTCATCAATTTAATCCAAACTTATTAATTATTGGACTTTTAGTAACTACATTAACTATAATTCAATGATGACGAGATGTAACTCGAGAAGGAACATTTCAAGGTCTTCATACTTATGTTGTTACTATAGGTTTACGATGAGGTATAATTTTATTTATTACATCTGAAGTATTTTTTTTTATTTCATTTTTTTGAGGATTTTTTCATTCTAGATTATCCCCATCTATTGAATTAGGAAATATATGACCTCCAATAGGTATTCAACCTTTTAATCCTTTACAAATTCCACTATTAAATACTTTAATTTTATTAACTTCAGGAATTACTGTAACATGAGCTCATCATAGATTAATAGAAAATAATTATACTCAAGCTCTTCAAAGATTATTATTTACTGTATTATTAGGAATTTATTTTACAATTCTTCAAGGATTTGAATATATTGAAGCACCTTTTACAATTGCAGATTCAGTATATGGATCATCATTTTTTATAGCAACAGGATTTCATGGTCTTCATGTTATTATTGGAACTACTTTTTTATTAGTGTGCTTACTTCGTCATTATTATAATCATTTTTCTTCTATTCATCATTTCGGATTTGAAGCTGCAGCTTGATATTGACATTTTGTTGATGTAGTATGATTATTCTTATATATTTCAATTTACTGATGAGGTAGATAAATATTTATATAGTATAAAAAGTATATTTGACTTCCAATCAAATGGTCTAATTATTTTTAGTATAAATAATTTTTATTATTTTTATTATAAGAATTATTATTATAACTCTTTCAATATTAGTAATATTAATTGCTAATATTTTATCAAAAAAAACTTTTATAGATCGAGAAAAAAATTCTCCTTTTGAATGTGGTTTTGATCCAAAAAATTCTGCTCGATTACCTTTTAGATTACAATTTTTTTTAATTGCAGTAATTTTCTTAATTTTCGATGTAGAGATTGCTTTATTAATACCAATAATTATAATTATAAAAATTTCTAATTTAATATCATGAATAATAGTGAGATTCTTTTTTTTATTAATTTTATTAATTGGTTTATATCATGAATGAAATCAAGGAGCTTTAAATTGAGCAAATTAAGGATAATAGTTAAATATTAATATTTGAATTGCACTCAAAAGATGTTGAAATATCAACTTATCTTAAATAAGAAGTAAAATATTACATTTAGTTTCGACCTAAAAATTTGATGATTAAAATCATCCTTATTTATATTAATTGAAGCCAAAAAGAGGCATATTACTGTTAATAATATCATTGAATTTTAATTCCAATTAAAGAAATATGATGATCAAGAAAAAGCTGCTAACTTTTTTCTTTAGCGGTTAAATTCCGTTTATATTTCTAATTTATATAGTTTAAAATAAAACATTACATTTTCATTGTAAAAATAAAATTACTAATTTTTATAAATACTTAAAAATTAAATTAATTTCCCTAATATCTTCAATATTATACTCTATATAAGCTATTTAAGTAAATAAATATAAAAATTAATAATATTACCAATCATAAAATAATTAAAATTAAATAAATTTTTATATTATTATTTTGTAAAAATTGAAAAAAAATTGAATTTTTTTTTATATTTATATATATACCTTGACCTCCAAAATATTCATTTCACCCTTGATCAAAACTTTTATATAAATTATAACTTATAACTAAAGGTATATAATTTATTGTAAAAGTTGAAATATTTGGTATAAATCATATATAACCAAAAAAATATCTATAATTATAAAATTTTAAAGAATTACTTAATCAAATTACTGAAAATTTAGATATTTCATATCCAATTCAAGCACCAACAATTCTAACTATTAAAGCTAAAGTTTTTAATTCAATAGGTAAACAAATTATTATAGGAGTGGGAAAAATTAATCATCTTAATACACTTCCTATAAAAATTACTGAAATTACTATTATTAATATACTTTTTAATATAATTCAACCTTCATCATTTAATGAATGAAAACTATAAAAATTAAAATCTCCAGTAATTGAATAATAAGTTAAACGTAAAGAATAACATACAGTTAAACCTGTAGAAATAAAAAATAATAAAAAAATAAAAATATTAATATAATTTATACAAACAATTTCTAAAATTAAATCCTTTGAATAAAATCCTGCTAAAAATGGTATACCACATAAAGATAAATTAGCAACATTTATACAAATACAAGTTAAAGGTATATGAATTATTAAATTTCCTATAAAACGAATATCCTGTATATCTTTTAAATTATGAATAATAGCCCCAGCACATATAAATAATAAAGCCTTAAATAATGCATGAGTTAATAAATGAAAAAAAGCTAATTTATAATTTCCTATAGATAAAATTCTTATTATTAATCCTAATTGTCTTAATGTTGATAAAGCAATAATTTTTTTTAAATCAAACTCAAAATTAGCACCTAAACCAGCTATAAATATTGTTAATGTAGAAATTAATAATAAAAATATTCTTAAATTTTCATTTAAAATTATATTAAAACGAATTAATAAATAAACTCCTGCAGTTACTAAAGTTGAAGAATGAACTAAAGCAGATACAGGTGTAGGAGCTGCTATTGCAGCAGGTAATCATGAAGAAAATGGAATTTGAGCTCTTTTTGTTATTGCAGCTACTATAATTAATAATCCAATAATTTGTATATAATTATCATTTTTTATATAATCTAAATAAAAAATATAATTTCATCTTCCATAATTTAATATTCATGAAATAGCAATTAATAATATTACATCACCTACTCGATTTATTAAAGCAGTTAATATTCCAGCATTATAAGATTTTACATTCTGATAATAAATAACTAAACAATAAGAAACTAAACCTAAACCATCTCATCCTAATAAAATTGAAATCAAATTAGGACTAATAATTAATAATATTATTGAAAATACAAATATTAAAACTAAAATAATAAAACGATTAATATTTAAATCACCTTCTATATATTGATCTCTATAAAATACAACTATAGAAGAAATAAATAATACAAAACTTATAAATAATAAAGATATTCAATCAAATAAAATTCCTATTACAATTGAACTTGAATTTAAACTCAATAATTCTCATTCTAAAAATAATGTATAATCTAATAATAAAAATTTTAAACTTAAAAAAAATAAAATTATTCTAATAGAAAATAAACTTACTGAACTAATAATACAAATAGAAATTACATTAATGATCTAAGATAAGATTAAACTTATATATTTGATATCACAAATCAAGATTTTTTTTAAATTACTTAAATTAAATTCATAATATAAAAAAATTTCTTTTAACAATTAATAAATTTAAAGGAAATCAATGTAAAAATAATAATAAATATTCTCGAATATATCCTGAATAACAAGAAAACTTTCCAGAATAAATCTTACCATGTTGACTATAAGAATATAAATATAATGTATAAACAGCACTAAAAAAAGATAAAAATATTAAAATAAAAATTAAAATTCAAGACCAAGAAATCAATCTATTTAATAATCTAATTTCTCCTATTAAATTTATAGAAGGAGGAGCAGCTATATTAGAAGAACTTAATAAAAATCATCATAAAGTTATTCTAGGTATTAAATTTAATAAACCCTTATTTATAAATATACTACGACTATTTATTCGTTCATAAGAAATATTTGCTAAACAAAATAATCCTGATGAACATAATCCATGAGCAATTATTATTATATAAGAACCACAAAATCCTCAATAATTAAAAGTTATAATACCACCTAAAACTAATCCTATATGAGCTACTGAAGAATAAGCAATTAATAATTTTAAATCTGTTTGTCGTAAACAAATTAATCTAACTAATATTCCACCTACTAAACTAATTCTTACAAATAAAATAGATATAGATATTCCAATAATAATAAATATTCTTAAAACTCGTAATAATCCATATCCCCCTAACTTTAATATAATACCGGCTAAAATTATAGAACCAGAAACTGGTGCTTCTACATGAGCCTTTGGTAATCATAAATGTACTATATATATAGGTATTTTAACTAAAAATGCAAAAATTATACAAATATATATATATATATTAAAATAATATAAATTATTAAAAAAAAAAAAATCTAATGTTATATAATTATTATAATAATAAAAAATACCAATTATTATAGGTAAAGAAGCAAATAAAGTATAAAATAATAAATAAATACCAGCTTGTAAACGTTCAGGTTGATAACCTCAACCTATAATTAAAATTAATGTAGGAATTAAACTAGATTCAAAAAAAAAATAAAATAAAAATAAATTTATTGATCTAAATGTACAATATAAAAATAATAATAATATTAATAATAAAAATAAAAAAAAATTTATAAAAAAATCTTTTTTATTAATTGATTCACTTGCTATAATTATTAAAGAACAAATTCAAAAACTAAGTAAAATTAATCCAAATGATAACAAATCAGAACCAAAAAAATAACTAATATTTATTCATAAATAATTAAATCTTCCTATTATTATAAATATAAAACTTATAATAAAATATATACATTGATTTAATCAAAAACTATTTTTTTTAAAACATAAAGGAATTATAAATAATATTATAAATAAAAATTTTAACATAATATATTTATTGAAAAAAAAAAATCATTTCCATGAGTTCGAATTAAAGAAACTAAAATAGATAAGCCTAATACACTTTCACATACACAAAAAGTTAAAAATATTATTCTAAAATAATATTCATAATCAAATATTGATAAATAAATAAATATTAATATATAAATAGAAAGAATAATAAATTCTAAACTTAATAATATTAACAATAAATGTTTACGTTTAGAAGAAAATACTATTGTTCCAATAAAAAATATAAAAATAAAAACTAAAATATTTAATATATAAATAATAAGTTTTAATAATTTAATAAAAATATTGGTCTTGTAAATCAAAAATAAGAAAATTCTTTTAAAACTTCAGAGAAAAAAATAATTTTTTATCATTAATCTCCAAAATTAATATTTTATTTAAACTATTCTCTGTATTTATTATTTATTAATATTATTAAGATTAATATTAACAATTACATTTATATTTCTTAATCATCCATTATCAATAGGATTAATTTTATTAATCCAAACTTTATTAATTTCTTTAATAAGAAGATTATTTTCTTATTCATACTGATTTTCATATATTTTATTTATAGTTATAATTGGTGGAATACTAGTCTTATTTATTTATATAACAAGATTAGCTTCAAATGAAATATTTAATTTTTCAATTAAAATATCAACATTTATTATTATATGACTTAGATTAATAATAATTTCATATTTATTTATTGATTATATAATATTAACTTCATTATTTAAAAACTCTAATATATTAGAATTTATAAATAATATATTAATAATAAAAAATGAAAATTTATTAACTTTAAATATAATCTATAATAAACCTAATAATATAATTACCTTAATATTAGTAAATTATTTATTTTTAACATTAATTGCAGTAGTAAAAATTACTGATATTAATTATGGTCCTTTACGACAAAAATTCTAATGAATAAACCTATACGTTTAGAACACCCTTTATTTAAAATTATTAATAATGCATTAATTGATTTACCAACCCCATCAAATATTTCATTATGATGAAATTTTGGTTCATTATTAGGTCTTTGTTTAATAATTCAAATTATTACTGGATTATTTTTAGCTATACATTATACAGCAAATATTGATTTAGCTTTTAATAGAGTTAGACATATTTGTCGTGATGTAAATTATGGATGACTTTTACGAACTCTTCATGCTAATGGAGCTTCATTTTTTTTTATTTGTATTTATCTTCATATTGGACGAGGAATATATTATGGATCATATAAATTTACTCATACATGAATAGTTGGAGTAATTATTTTATTTCTAATTATAGGAACTGCTTTTATAGGATATGTATTACCTTGAGGTCAAATATCATTTTGAGGAGCAACAGTAATTACTAATTTATTATCTGCAATTCCTTATTTAGGAAATATACTTGTACAATGAGTTTGAGGGGGATTTGCAGTTGATAATGCTACATTAACTCGTTTTTTTACTATTCATTTTCTTCTTCCTTTTATTGTAACAGCTATAGTAATAATTCATTTATTATTTTTACATCAAACAGGATCTAATAATCCATTAGGATTAAATAGTAATATTGATAAAATTCCATTTCATCCATATTTTTCTTTTAAAGATATTATAGGATTCATTATTATAATAATAACACTTACAACTTTAACTCTTTTAAATCCTTATTATTTAGGAGATCCAGATAATTTTACTCCTGCAAATCCTCTTGTTACTCCAATTCACATTCAACCAGAATGATATTTTTTATTTGCTTATGCTATTTTACGATCAATTCCTAATAAATTAGGAGGAGTAATCGCTTTAGTTATATCTATTTTAATTTTAATAATTTTACCTTTCTATAATTTCAGAAATTTTCAAAGATTAAAATTCTATCCTATTAATCAAATTTTATTTTGATTTTTTTTTATTATTGTAATTCTACTTACATGAATTGGAATACGACCTGTTGAAGATCCTTATATTTTTATCGGACAAATTTTAACTATTTTATATTTTACTTACTTTTTAATTAATCCTTTAATTATAAAAATATGAGATAATTTATTATACAATTAGTTAATGAACTTGTTATAAGTATATGTTTTGAAAACATAATAAAGAAATAAAATTTTCTATTAACTTATACTAAAAATAATTCACTAAATTAATAAAGAAAAATATAATATTTTTAAACCTAAATATAAAAATAAATAATTTAAAGATAATGGTAAAAATCTTTTCCAAGCTAAATATATTAATTTATCATATCGATATCGAGGTAAAGTACCACGAACTCAAATAAAACAAAATGATAAAAATACTATTTTTAAATAAAAAAAAATTGATATTAAATCTCTACCTAAAAATATAACACAAAATAATATTCTTATAAATAAAATTCTAGAATATTCAGATAAAAAAATTAATGCAAAACCACCTCTTCTATATTCTACATTAAATCCAGATACTAATTCAGATTCACCTTCAGCAAAATCAAATGGAGTGCGATTTGTTTCTGCTAATCTAGAAACAAATCAAACAAATCCTAAAGGTAAAGATAAAAAAATTATTCAAATAAATTTTTGATAATAAAAAAATTCTATTAAACTAAAACTTTCAATTAAAACTATAAAAGATATTAAAATTAAAGCTAAACTAACTTCATATGAAATAGTTTGAGCAACAGCTCGTAATCCTCCTAATAATGAATATCTAGAATTAGATGATCATCCTGCAATTATTACAGTATAAACTCCTAAACTAGTACAAGCCAAAAAAAATAATATTCCTAAATTAAAAGAAAATAAAGAAATAAAATAAGGAATAATTACTCATAATAATAAAGATAAAAATAATCTTATAATAGGAGAATAATAATATATAATATAATTAGATAATAAAGGATAAGTTTGTTCTTTAGAAAATAACTTAATTGCATCACAAAAAGGTTGAGGAATTCCTATAAAACCAACTTTATTAGGACCTTTTCGAATTTGAATATAACCTAAAACTTTTCGTTCTAATAAAGTTAAAAAAGCAACTCCTACTAATACACAAATAATTAATAATAATATACAAACTAATATAAAAATTAAATCTATATAAAACAAGTATTATTTGTAATAAATTACATATATGAATTCTAAATTCATTGCACTAATCTGCCAAAATAATAATAATATTCAAAATATAAATATAAATATATTAAATATTTGGTCCTTTCGTACTAAAATATTTAAATTTAATAAAGATAGAAACCGACCTGGTTTACACCGGTCTGAACTCAGATCATGTAAAGATTCAATGGTCGAACAGACCAAAAATTTAAACTTCTACACCTAAACTAATCTTTAATCCAACATCGAGGTCGCAAACTTTTTTATCGATATGAACTCTTTAAAAAAATTACGCTGTTATCCCTAAGGTAACTTAATCTTATAATCAATAATAATGGATCATTAAAAAATCATAAATTAATGTTAATAATCAAAAAGAATTTTTTTAATCTTTCTATTACCCCAATAAAATAATTTTATAAATAAAACTTTTATAAATCTTAATTAATTATATTCAATAAAAATATAAAGCTCTATAGGGTCTTCTCGTCTTTTATAATTATTTAAGCTTTTTAACTTAAAAATTAAATTTTACAATAAATTAAATAGAGACAGATTTTACCTCGTCCAACCTTTCATACAAGCTTTTAATTAAAAAACTAATGATTATGCTACCTTTGTACAGTCAAATTACTGCAGCCATTTAAAATAAATTCATTGGGCAGGCTAGACTTTATATATATATCAAAAAGACATGTTTTTGTTAAACAGGCGAGTAAAATATTTGCCGAATTCCTTTAAATAATCTTTTATAAATTATTATTTAAATATTTTAATTATATACTAATTATATCATTATATCTAATTTTCTAAAATTAAAAATTATTTATTTATAAAAAATTTAAAATCATATAAAATAATATTTTTATATAAATTAATTATAACAAATTATTTATGATAGCTATTTCTAAACTTACATTTTTTAAATTAATTTAATAATTTATAAATTTTTAATTAAAAGCTAATCCCTTTAATTATTAATATTAAAATTTAATAACTTAACAAATTAAATCATTAAAATTAAAATATCTGAATTAAATTCATTTCCAAATAAACTAGATATATTTAAGAACGAATAACATTTCATTACCAATAAATTATTATAAATATTTATTTAACAATAAAAAAAATAATTTATTAGCTCTCTTAAAATCGAGAAAATTAATATAATTAATTTTTATTTAATAAACCCTGATACACAAGGTACAAAAAATAAATTCTACTTTTAAACAATTAAATTTTATTTCAATTTTCTTTTACAATACTACTTCACTATAATAAATAAAATTTTTTCTATAAATTATACTAAAAAATTAATATATAAAATTATTTTTATTAATTTTAATTAAAAAATATATAATAATAAATTTTTGATTTCAAATTAAATCGATTTGCACGACAACTTTTTAATGTAAATAAAATACTTTACTATACAAGCTCTAATTTGTCATTCTAGATACACTTTCCAGTACATCTACTATGTTACGACTTATCTTATCTTATAATAAGAGCGACGGGCGATATGTACATATTTTAGAGCTAAAATCATAAAATTAAATTAAATTTTATTACTATTAAATCCACCTTCAAAAAGTTTATTCTTACTTTTATCCATATAAATAAATTTATTGTAACCCATTTCTTCTTAAATATATACTGCACCTTGATCTGATATATCTTTTAATTTAAAATATTAAAAATTAATATTCTTATAAAATTTTCTTAAAACGATGGTATACAAATTTATAAAATAAGTAAAGTCAATCGTGGATTATCAATCATAGAACAGGTTCCTCTAAATAGACTAAAATACCGCCAAAATCTTTAAATTTCAAGAACATAACTAATACTACTTAAGTAAAAAAATTTTACATTTAAAATAATAGGGTATCTAATCCTAGTTTAAAAAAAAATTTCATAATACTAAAAATTTTTATATAAACTAAATTTATATTTAAAAATTTCACCTAATAAATATAATATTAATTTATTAAAATAATCCATATAATTATTTACCAATAAAATTCATTTACATATTTTGTATAACCGCAACTGCTGGCACAAAATTTGTTAATATTAAAATCAATTTCTAATTCTCAATTTCTTAAATTATTAATATTAAATACTGCAAATAAATTCCTTTAAAAAAATTTTTAAAATTTTATTAATATTCACACAAAAATTTACATATAAAAAAAAAATTAAATAAATTTTTAAGTCAGAATTAAACTTTATTTGCTAAATTAAATATTAATAATTAAATTATAAATTTTAATAAAAATTAAATTTAATAAATTTTAAATTTATAAATAAGCATAAAAGTACAATTAACTTTATATATAGATATATATACATAAAAAAACTAAATTTAAATTTCTATTTAATTACATCAAATAAATAATAAAAAGACAAACTTCCTCCCCGTGGTTGTAACCTCTACCTATTTTTTAATTGAATTATATCACAAATACAAATCTCTACTTTAAACAATTAAAATACAAAATTTAAATTTTAAATTTTTATATAAATTTAAATCTCTGCCCAAATTTTAATTTTATATAATATAAATTCTATAATTTTAAATTCTAAAGTAACTTATTGCATAATATTTTAATATTAAATAAATTAAAATTTTAAAATTATTAAAAAATCTCTGCCCAAATTTTTAATAATTATTAAAAATTAATCTTTTTTAAAAAAAAAACTATTATAAAATAAATTTCAATTAAAAAAATCTCGAAGTTTAAAGTTTGATAAATTGTTTAAGATCTACGTGCTAAAATGAACTTGATTATAATATCTATTAATTCACTTTTAAACTTTATTTGTTTAATTATTTAATAAAAAAAAAAAATTAAAAATAATTAATTATTAAAATAGTGAAAAATAAAAATACAATCGGACTATTAAAAAATTCAAAATAATAATTAATTTAATTATATATATATTAAATAAAATATTATATAATATTAATAAATAAATTTTAATTTATTTACAATTATTATTTATTATATATATATTAATATATTAATTTTTTTTTTTTTTTTTTTTCAATAAATATTTATATATTAATAAATATTTATATAATATATACATAATAATAGATTTATAAATATGAATAAATAATTTTAATTATTATAATAATTGAGTAAATTATTATAATAATTAAAATTATTTTATTTATATATATATAAAAATAATATATATATATTTAAATTATTTATATATAATAAAATCATAGTATAAATTACTTATTAATTAATAAGTAATATTTATTTTACCGACACTATTAAATCTTGATTATTCCCTTATATAGATCACTCTAAGTAAAACTTAGTTATCTACTAAATAATTATATTTTAGAAAATCACTACGGGATTAATAAATCTTTCTATTGATTATTAAATGTATATATATTTATTTAATATTTATTAATTAATTTAATTATATATACGTAGAAATACTTAACATTTCAGCATAGAGATATATATATATTAAATATTTATATATATATAAATTAATATTCATTATTGTAATAATAAACATTTATTGAAAAAGCTAAAAAAAAAATAGATGTAATTTTAGATACCCCCCAAAAAATTAAACCCCAAAAATCGAAAATTTAGGGTAATTTTTCAAAATTTCAACTTTTTTTTCCACTTTTTTCTACGAAAAAAACATCTTTCCAACAAAAAATTGTTTTCTTTTTAAGACTAATTTTAGTAGATATTATCTTGTAAATTTTATTAAATAAGATTAATATTATACAAAAAAATTAAAATTATTTGTAATAATTAGTTATCAAAATAAAGAATAA